AATTTATCACACAAGTATTCAATTAGTTCGGACTTGCTTAGTATTGAATTGGGACCAAGAACAAAATGGTTCTATAGAAGAGGTTCATGCTTCCTTTGTTGAGGTAAGGGCAAATGATCTAATTCGCGATTTCATAAGAATTGAGTTAGTCAAGTCCACTATTTCGTATACCGGAAAAAGGTATGATAGGGCAAGTTCCGGATTGATTCCCGATAATGGATTAGATTGCACCAATATCAATCCTTTTTATTCCAAGGCGAAGATTCAATCACTTAGCCAACATCAAGGAACTATTGGTATGTTGTTGAATCGAAATAAGGAATGCCAATCTTTGCTAATTTTGTCATCATCCAATTGTTCTCGAATTGGTCCATTCAATAGTTCGAAATATAACAATGTGACAAAAGAATCGGATCCCCTAATTCTAATTAGGGATTATTTAGGTCCCTTAGGCGCTATTGTACCTAAAATATCCAATTTTTATTCATCTTACCATTTAATAACTCATAATCAGATCGTGTTAAAGAAATATTTGCTACTTGACAATTTGAAACAGATTTTCCAAGTACTTCAAGTACTTAAATACTGTTTAATAGATGAAAATAGAAGGATTTATAATCCCGATCTATGTAGTAACATCATTTTGAACCCATTCCATTTGAATTGGTGCTTTCTCCATCATGATTATTGTGAAGAGACATCGATCAAAATTAGCCTTGGACAATTTATTTGTGAAAATGTATGTCTATTTAAATACGAACCACACGTAAAAAAATCTGGTCAAATTTTAATTGTTAATGTCGACTTTTTAGTTATAAGATCGGCTAAGTCTTATTTGGCTACTCCTGGAGCAACTGTTCATGGTCATTATGGGAAAATCCTTTACGAAGGAGATACATTAGTTACATTTATATATGAAAAATCGAGATCTGGTGACATAACGCAAGGTCTTCCAAAAGTAGAACAAATCTTAGAAGTGCGTTCGATTGATTCAATATCGATGAACCTCGAAAGGAGAGTTGAAGGTTGGAACGAGCGTATACCAAGAATTCTTGGGATCCCCTGGGGGTTTTTGATTGGAGCTGAGCTAACCATAGCCCAAAGTCGTATCTCTTTGGTTAATAAGATCCAAAAGGTTTATCGATCCCAGGGGGTACAGATCCATAATAGACATATAGAGATTATTGTACGTCAAGTAACATCAAAAGTGTTGGTTTCAGAAGATGGAATGTCTAATGTTTTTTCGCCTGGAGAATTAATCGGATTGTTGCGAGCGGAACGAGCAGGGCGCGCTTTGGACGAATCGATCTGTTATCGGGCAATCTCATTGGGAATAACAAGAGCGTCTCTGAATACTCAAAGTTTCATATCCGAAGCAAGTTTTCAAGAAACCGCTCGAGTTTTAGCAAAAGCTGCTCTACGAGGTCGTATTGATTGGTTGAAAGGCCTGAAAGAGAACGTTGTTCTGGGGGGGATTATACCTGTTGGTACCGGATTCCAAAAATTTGTGCACCGTTCAAGGCAAGACAAAAACATTTATTTGGAAATCAAAAGAAAAAATCTATTCGAGTTGGAAATGAGAGATATTTTGTTACACCATAGAGAATTATTTTGTTCTTACGCGACAAACAATTTCCATGAGACAAATTTACATGAGACATCAGAACAATCATTTATGCGATTTAATGATTCCTAAGAGCGGATTCATTTTCACTTTAACTATCTTTTAACTATACTGGTCTGATTATTGATTTGGTAATAAATAAAATTAGTAATTCAAAAAATTTATGGTTTGCGCCGTGTATCAATGGTCAATCCCCGGTAGAAGGTTCCATCGGAACAATCTTTTATTTCAAGGTACCTCGTCTCTTTGTTAATAATACGAAAAAGAAAAAACAAAAAGGAAGTGTGGGAAAAAATGACAAGAAGATATTGGAACATCAATTTGGAAGAGATGATGGAAGCAGGAGTTCATTTTGGTCATGGTACTAAGAAATGGAATCCTAGAATGGCCCCTTACATTTCTGCAAAGCGTAAAGGTATTCATATTACAAATCTCGCTAGAACTGCTCGTTTTTTATCAGAAGCCTGTGATTTAGTTTTTGATGCAGCAAGTAGGGGAAAAAACTTCTTAATCGTCGGTACCAAAAATAAAGCATCGGATTCAGTAGCATCAGCTGCAATAAGGGCTCGGTCTCATTTTATTAATCAAAAATGGCTCGGTGGTATGTTAACGAATTGGTCCACTACGGAAACGAGACTTTATAAGTTCAGGGACTTAAGAGCAGAAGAAAAGATGGGGAAACTCAACCGTCTCCCCAAAAGAGATGCAGCAATGTTGAAGAGAAAATTATCTACTTTGCAAACATATCTCGGTGGAATCAAATATATGACGGGATTGCCTGATATTGTGATCATCGTTGATCAGCAAGAAGAATATACGGCTCTTCGAGAATGTGCCATTTTGGGGATTCCAACGATTTGTTTAATCGATACAAATTGTGACCCAGATCTTGCAGATATTTCGATTCCAGCCAACGATGACGCTATAGCTTCAATTCGATTGATTCTTAACAAATTAGTATCCGCAATTTGTGAAGGTCGTTCTAGCTATATAAGAAATCGTTGATTATGATTAAGATTAAGAATAATAAAATTAGTTAATGTTAATTATTGGGCAACTCCATAGATTTATTGGATCGGTTACTTTTTTTTTAATAGATAAAAAAAAAGAACTGGGGATATTGATATATATTATGATGTTATGTGATTTCTTGGTATCCTAAATATATGATTAATGATTCAAGTTGGTGAGTTGAGAAAGAAATGGTTGAATCAAACTAATTCCTTTTTTGAAGTTCAATTTCTATCAGAGGACAATATGAATGTTATACCATGTTACATTAAAACACTCAAGGGGTTATACGATATATCGGGTGTAGAAGTAGGCCAACATTTCTATTGGCAAATAGGAGGTTTACAAATCCATGCCCAAGTACTTATCACTTCTTGGGTCGTAATTGCTATCTTGTTAGGTTCAGCCATCATAGCTGTTCGGAATCCACAAACCATTCCGACCGACGGTCAGAATTTCTTTGAATATGTCCTTGAATTTATTCGAGACTTGAGCAAAACCCAGATTGGAGAAGAATATGGACCTTGGGTTCCCTTTATTGGAACTATGTTCCTATTTATTTTTGTTTCTAATTGGTCAGGCGCCCTTTTACCTTGGAAAATCATACAGTTACCTCATGGGGAGTTAGCTGCGCCCACGAATGATATAAATACTACTGTTGCTTTAGCTTTACCCACGTCAGTGGCATATTTTTATGCAGGTCTTACCAAAAAAGGGTTGGGTTATTTCGAGAAATACATCAAACCAACTCCAATACTTTTACCAATTAACATCCTAGAAGATTTCACAAAACCCTTATCTCTTAGTTTTCGACTTTTCGGGAATATATTGGCTGATGAATTAGTAGTTGTTGTTCTTGTTTCTTTAGTCCCTTCAGTAGTTCCTATACCTGTCATGTTTCTTGGATTATTTACAAGTGGTATTCAAGCTCTTATTTTTGCAACGTTAGCCGCGGCTTATATAGGCGAATCCATGGAGGGTCATCATTGACTAGTTTTCTAAATAGTCTTTTTTTTTTTTAGCTTATCCCAATTCATGCATGGTTCAAGATAATCTGCTTGGTTGGAGAACATAATAGATATAAATACGTATGAATACATGACCTAGAGTCGTAGGAGAGAAGATGAACGATATTACGGAATTGTAAAAAAAAAAAAAAAAGATGGGTTGGGGAGGTCACACTAGATGTATGTAATGTCTATAAGTCCAGCCACTTTTTGTGTGGGTTTCGAGGAATGATTCTATAATCCGATTCAATATAAAATGTGGCCAGTTTACGTTATGGAAGAAAGAAACGTATATGTAATATGTATATGTAATATTAGATATTCACTAGTTATATAGTCCTATCTATATATAAATAGAAGTCCTTATGCCTTACCTATATACTAACTAACTATATATATATCTAACTATATGCTATATATATGTAATATATATATAGCAATATATATATGTATTGATATACATATTGATATCGTTATATTGATATATTGATATCGTTGATATCGATCATATTGATATCCATTGCATATATTGATGATTGCATATATTGATTTGATTGCAGTTTACTGCATTTAGATTAGATGGATTACAAGATAAGTCAAGTCCTTTCTTCTGTTTCATTTGTGATTGTGTATTGGATGAAAAAACAGATGAACTCAAGGATATAGAAGAGTAAAGAACGAAGGATGGAATGAAAGAATGGTTGGAAAGAAAGAAATGCAATAACTAGAGCCGTATGTATATGGATTTACAAAAACTTCATCATGGGTAGAAACAAAAAATGAGATATCGAAGTAGTTCTGACGATTCAGTAATATTATAATTAGTTTTTAGTTACTCCGACCCAATAGATCTTAATGATCAAACTTAATGATAAAATTAAGTAATAATTCATTGGTTGATTGTATCATTAACCATTTCTTTTTTTTTTGGTGTGAGGAACTTACCATGAATCCACTGATTTCTGCCGCTTCCGTTATTGCTGCTGGATTGGCTGTAGGACTTGCTTCTATTGGACCCGGAGTTGGTCAAGGTACTGCTGCAGGCCAAGCTGTAGAGGGTATTGCGAGACAACCAGAAGCAGAGGGTAAAATACGAGGTACTTTATTGCTTAGTCTAGCTTTTATGGAAGCTTTAACAATTTACGGACTGGTTGTGGCATTAGCGCTTTTATTTGCGAATCCTTTTGTTTAATCCTAGAAATGTAAAAAAGTACCTTAGATTACATACTTATTTGACTTTTTTTCTTTATTAACTTGAAATTAAATTGTCGTTTGCTTCTTCGAATTATATCAACACTTTACTCCTATAATTACTTATTTGTTGAGACTACAGGAAGGACTGCTTTGAGGATGAGGAA